CTACCAGAAATTTATTTGCAATTTGGTACTATGTACCATAGTCTCTCAATCAAAAGAATTTCGACATATTTTACTTTATTATATTATGAAAATCAATCCGAATCCTTCTGGTTCTACGATTTCCACACTTGAAGAAAAAAACCTAGGACGCATCACTCAAATTATTGGCCCAGTACTGGATGTTGTTTTCCCCCGGGGCAAGATGCCTAATATTTATAACGCTTTGGTAGTTAAAGGTCGAGATACTGCCGGTCAGCAAATTAATGTGACTTGTGAGGTACAACAATTATTAGGAAATAATCGAGTTAGAGCTGTAGCTATGAGTGCTACAGATGGTCTGACGAGAGGAATGGAAGTGATTGATACAGGAGCTGCTCTAAGTGTTCCCGTCGGCGGAGCTACTCTCGGACGAATTTTCAATGTTCTTGGAGAGCCTGTTGATAATTTAGGTCCTGTAGATACTCGTACAACATCGCCTATTCATAGATCTGCGCCTGCTTTTATACAGTTAGATACGAAATTATCAATCTTTGAAACAGGGATTAAAGTGGTGGATCTTTTAGCTCCGTATCGCCGTGGAGGAAAAATTGGACTATTTGGGGGAGCCGGCGTGGGTAAAACAGTACTTATCATGGAATTGATCAACAACATTGCCAAAGCTCATGGAGGCGTATCCGTATTTGGTGGAGTAGGTGAACGTACTCGTGAAGGAAATGATCTCTACATGGAAATGAAAGAATCTGGGGTAATTAATGAAAAAAATATTGCAGAATCAAAAGTAGCTCTAGTCTATGGTCAAATGAATGAACCACCAGGAGCTCGTATGAGAGTAGGTTTGACTGCACTAACTATGGCAGAATATTTCCGGGATATTAATGAACAAGATGTGCTTTTATTCATCGACAATATCTTTCGTTTCGTTCAAGCGGGATCAGAAGTATCTGCCTTATTAGGGAGAATGCCTTCCGCAGTGGGTTATCAACCTACTCTTAGTACCGAAATGGGTTCTTTACAAGAAAGAATTACTTCTACCAAAGAAGGGTCTATAACTTCGATCCAAGCAGTTTATGTACCTGCAGATGATTTGACCGACCCTGCTCCTGCCACGACATTTGCACATTTAGATGCTACTACCGTACTCTCAAGAGGATTAGCTGCCAAAGGTATTTATCCAGCAGTCGATCCTTTAGATTCAACGTCAACTATGTTACAACCTCGGATCGTTGGCGAGGAACATTATGAAACTGCTCAAAGAGTTAAGGAAACTTTACAACGTTACAAAGAACTTCAGGACATTATAGCTATCCTGGGGTTGGACGAATTATCCGAAGAAGATCGTTTAACTGTAGCAAGAGCACGAAAAATTGAACGCTTCTTATCACAACCCTTCTTCGTGGCAGAAGTCTTTACTGGTTCTCCAGGGAAATATGTTGGTCTCGCCGAAACAATTAGGGGGTTTCGATTGATCCTTTCTGGGGAATTAGACAGTCTTCCCGAGCAGGCCTTTTATTTGGTAGGTAACATCGACGAAGCTACCGCGAAAGCTATGAACTTAGAAGGGGAGAGCAAATTGAAGAAATGACCTTAAATCTTTGTGTACTGACCCCTAATCGAATTATTTTGGATTCCGAAGTGAAAGAAATCATTTTATCTACTAATAGTGGACAAATTGGCGTATTACCAAACCATGCCCCTATTGCCACAGCGGTAGATATAGGTCTTTTGAGAATACGTCTCAACGACCAATGGTTAACGGTAGCCTTGATGGGTGGTTTCGCTAGAATAAGTAATAATGAGATCACTATTTTAGGAAATGATGCGGAGATGAGTACTGACATTGATCCGCAAGAGGCTCAACAAGCTCTTGAAATAGCTGAAGCTAACTTGAGTGGAGCTCAGGGAAAGAGACAAGCAATTGAGGCGAATCTAGCTCTCAGACGAGCTCGGACACGAGTAGAGGCTGTTAATGTTATTTCCTACTAGTAAAAAAGAAAAAAAAACACACATAAAAATAAGAAAAAGAAGTTCTTTAGAGGTTCTTTATTATATACCATATTTTGATTCTGCCAATTGAATACAATCAATTCTAGATAATACAACAAAAAAAAGAAGATGGCTAGAAAAACTTATTAGATACCAGAGTTGATGGTATCTAATAAGTTCTACCTACTATTGGATTTGAACCAATGACTTCCGCCGTATGAAAGCAATACTCTAACCACTGAGTTAAGTAGGTTATTCATCATCACAAAAAAAGGACCCATCGCCTCGGGGATTATAGGTGGAATCTTTTTTCTACGCAATACCAATCCATTAACAGTAAGCGGATTAAAGAACTCTCATGTGGGATCCGATCTTGACAAGAAATTCTCTATATGTTAAGATGTCTATGACAAGGGCTATAGCTCAGTTAGGTAGAGCAACTCGTTTACACGTGCGCCAATGCTTTTCAAAGGGGCCCATTATGCAATGAACATAATTGATCTTATTGAGAAATCGA